TTTTTTATTTTTTTATTTATATGAAAAATTATTAACAATGGTTTAATAATTTATATTAATTATAAAATTATATTAAATATTTATATTTATATTAAATACAATAAATATTTATAATTTATTAATTTAGTAGTAAAATAATACATATTAAATATTTTAATATATTATAATTTTTAAGGATTATTATTGTTGAATTTCCAATTTAGTATTTAATATTAATATTATGAAAATAAATAGAGAGAAATTATTCAATGTTTAATAATTTATATTAAATATATAAATATATTAAATATTTATATATATATTAAATACAATAAATATTTATAATTCATTAATTTAGTAGTAAGATAATACATATTAAATATTTTAATATAAAAAAAAAAAAAAAAAAATTCTATTTAAATAATTTTTCATATAAATAAAATTTTTATGGTTTATAAAATTTATTTTAAATTTATTTTACATATAAATTTTAGTGTTAATTATTAATTATTTAAATAATAATAAATTATTAATGTAGTAATTAATATTAAAAATTTAAGAAATTAAGATTTAGTAATATTAAAATTAATAACAAATTTTGTGCCAGCAGTTGCGGTTACACAAAAATTAAATTAAATTTTATTAGTAATTAATAAATAAATTAATATTAATATAAATAAAATTTTAAATTATTAAGTGAAATTTTAATTTAATTAAAATTTATTTTAAATTATGATTTAATAAATTTTATTATAAACTAGGATTAGATACCCTATTATTAAAATTTTAAATTTAAAATACTAAAATAGTAAATATAAATTTATTTAAACTTAAATAATTTGGCGGTATTTTAGTATATTTAGAGGAATCTGTTTAATAATTGATATTCCACGAATAAATTTACTTAATTTATATTTTGTATATCGTTGTTAAAAAAATATTTTTAAATAAAAATAATATTTAATATTTAAAATTAAAAGTTAAATCAGATCAAGATGCAGATTATAATTAAGAATATAATGGATTACAATAAAATTATTTAAATGAATATTAATTTGTAATAATTAATTGAAGGTGGATTTAAATGTAATTTTATTTAATTTAATAATGTGATTTTTTATTAAAATATGTACATATTGCCCGTCGCTTTCATATATAAAATTGGAATAAGTCGTAACAAAGTAGAGGTACTGGAAAGTGTTTCTAGAAAGAACAAATTAGAGCTTGATTAAAGTTTTTCATTTACATTGAAAAGATATTAAATTTATTAATTAATTTGAGGGGAAAAATTAATAATGGGGTATTAATAATAAAATGATTTTTAATGTTAAAATATATAATGGGGGTTATAGTATTTTAATATGAAAAAATTGAAAAATTTATAGTAAATTAGTATTGTGGGGGATTTTTGAAATATTTTAAATATAAATTTTTGAAAAAGTAATTTTAATTTATTGTATCTTGGGTATCAGAGTTTATTAATAATTTTTTAATTTTTTAAATTTCTCGAATTTAAAAGAGATAATTAATTATTAAAGTTATTGTGGCAAAAATATTTTTAATAAATTAATTGGAAATGAAATGTTAATCGTTTTTAAATATATCTAGTTTTTTTAGAAAAAAATTAAATTTTAAATTTTATAAAAAATTTATTAATTAATGAGTAAATTTTTATTTAAAATTTTATATTTTAAGGGATAAGCTTTAAATTATAATTATATAATTATATTATTTTAAAAAATAAAAAATTTTATAATTTAAATTGTTAAATAAATTTTAATTTATTATAAATAATTTTAATAATAATAAAATTTAATTAAAAATTTATATTTTTATAAAAATATAATTTTTATTAATATAAAATTAGATATAATGATAAAATTAGTATATAAATTAAAAATTTAAATAATTGAGTGTAATTAAAATTAGAGTAAAAGAATTCGGCAAAATTTTTTATTCACTTGTTTATCAAAAACATGTCTTTTTGGAAATAATTTAAAGTCTAATCTGCCCACTGATGATATATTAAAGGGCTGCAGTATATTGACTGTACAAAGGTAGCATAATCAATAGTCATTTAATTGATGACTTGAATGAAAGATTGGATGAAATATTAACTGTTTCTATTTTAAAATTTAAAATTTAATTTTTCAATCAAAAAGTTGAAATTTTTTAAAAAGACGAGAAGACCCTATAGAGTTTTATATAGAAATTTAATTAAAAATTATTTATTTTTATTTATTTAATTAAAATTAATTTTTATATTTTGTTGGGGTGACAAAAAAATAAAATTAACTTTTTTATTTATAAAACATTAATAAATGATTTATTGATCCAATTTTATTGATTTTAAGAAAAAATTACCTTAGGGATAACAGCGTAATTTTTTTTTTTAGTTCATATAAAAAAAAGAGTTTGCGACCTCGATGTTGGATTAAGATAAAATTTAAATGTAGAAGTTTAAAATTTTTGATCTGTTCGATCATTAAAATCTTACATGATCTGAGTTCAGACCGGTGTGAGCCAGGTTGGTTTCTATCTTTTAGTAATTAATATATTTTAGTACGAAAGGAATAAATATTTAAATTAAATTTAATTTTAAGAATATTAATAATACAATAATATATATATATATATAATTAATTATTTTGTTTAATTTATATAAATTAAACTATTTTGACAGAAAAATGTGATGGTTTTAGAAGTCATAAATATATAATTAAATTATATAGATAGTATATGTATTTAAAAGATATTTATATAATTTTTGTGGGGTTTATTATTTTAATTTTAGGGGTTTTAATTGGTGTTGCTTTTATAGTTTTATTAGAGCGTAAAGTATTAGGTTATATTCAAATTCGTAAAGGGCCTAATAAAGTGGGGGTTATGGGAATTTTTCAATCTTTTTCTGATGCTATTAAGTTATTTACTAAAGAATCAACATATCCTAATTTTTCAAATTATTTATCTTATTATTTTTCTCCAGTTATTGGGTTTTTTTTATCTTTATTAATTTGAATTTTAATGCCTTATTATTTTAATATAGTAAGATTTAATTTAGGGGTTTTATTTTTTTTAAGTTGTTTAAGATTAGGGGTTTATACAGTGATAGTTTCTGGTTGATCTTCTAATTCTAATTATGCTTTATTAGGGAGATTACGGTCAGTAGCTCAAACTATTTCTTATGAAGTTAGATTGGCTTTGATTTTAATATCTAGAATTGTAATAATTATAAGTTTTAATTTATTAAATTTTTATTTTTACCAATATTTTATTTGATTTATTTTTATTATATTTCCTTTAAGAATATGTTTAATATCTTCAATATTGGCTGAGACTAATCGTACCCCATTTGATTTTGCTGAAGGTGAGAGAGAATTAGTTTCAGGGTTTAATGTTGAATATAGAAGTGGGGGATTTGCTTTAATTTTTTTGGCTGAATATTCTAGAATTATATTTATAAGATTAATTTTTGTTTTAATATATATAGGGGGTTATATATTGAATTTATTTTTTTATTTTAAGTTAATTTTTATTTCTTTTTTATTTATTTGAGTTCGGGGTACTTTACCTCGTTATCGTTATGATAAGTTAATATATTTAGCTTGGAAAAGTTATTTACCTATTTCTTTGAATTTTTTATTATTTTTTTTAGGGTTAAAAATTATGATTTTATAGTTATTTAATTATTTTTAGTATAAATTAATAGAATTTATTCTTTCTTAAGTTTTCAAAACAAATGCTTATTTTACAAGCTCATTAATTATTTATTTGAAAATAGTAAATTGTCTCATATTTTATTAATTATGGGGTTAATAATAAAATATGAAAAATAAAAGATTGTTAATATTTGTCCTGTAATGATATAAGGTTCTTCTACTGGTCGTGCTCCAATTCATGTTAGTAAAATAATTATTATAATTAAAGTTCAGAATAGTATTTGATTAATGGGATAAAATTGTATTCCTTGAATTTTTTTATTAAATGTAATAGGAAGGATAATTAAAATTAAAATTGATATAATTAAAGCAATTACTCCTCCTAATTTATTTGGGATAGATCGAAGGATAGCATAAGCAAATAAAAAGTATCATTCTGGTTGAATATGAACAGGTGTAACTAGAGGATTTGCTGGGATAAAATTATCTGGGTCTCCTAATAAATAGGGGTTAATTAAAGTTAATATAATTAATATTATTAAAATTATAATAAATCCAATTAAGTCTTTAAATGTAAAAAATGGATGAAAAGGAATTTTATCTAAATTTCTATTAATTCCTAGGGGATTATTAGATCCTGTTTGATGTAAAAATAATAAATGAATTATAGTTATTATTAAAATAATAAATGGTAAAAGAAAATGAAATGTATAAAATCGGGTTAGTGTGGCATTGTCTACTGCAAATCCCCCTCAAATTCAATTTACTAATAATGATCCAATATAAGGAATTGCTGATAAAAGATTTGTAATTACGGTAGCTCCTCAGAATGATATTTGTCCTCAGGGTAATACATAACCTATAAATGCTGTAGCTATTAGTAAAAATAAGATTAAGATTCCAATTATTCATGTGTATTTTAGATTAAAAGATTCATAATAAATTCCTCGTCCGATATGTAAATAAATACAAATAAAAAAAAAAGATGCTCCGTTAGCGTGAATTGTACGAATTATTCATCCGTAGTTAACATTTCGGCAAATATAGTTAATTCTATAAAAAGCTATTTCAATATTAGCTGTATAGTATATTGTTAAAAATAATCCTGTCAGGATTTGAATTATTAGACATATAGCTAATAAGGACCCAAAATTTCATCAAATAGAAATATTTGAGGGGGAGGGTAAGTTGATTAATGAATTATTAATAATTTTTATAATGGGATGAGTTTTTCGAATTGGGGAAAATTTATTTTTTGTCATTGTATTATTAATTAAATAAATTTAAATAAATGTTCGAATAGGGCCATAAAAAATATTAGTAATTTTTACTACTGTAATTAATGTAATAAATAAATAAATAATTATTATTATTATTATTATAAAAGTTTGATTATTATATAATTTATTTAAATTAATTTTAATATTAGTATTAAAAATTATATTTATATTGTTTAATTTTTCTATGTCAGAATTAATTGATAAATTAATTCATGTTAAATTATTTATATATAATTGTATTATAAAAATTATGATAAATCATCATATAATAAAAATTTTTATAAAAAATGTTATGTTAAAAATTTCATTGGAAGCAATTCTTGAAACGTAAATAAATATTACTAATAAACCTCCTAAAAAGGTTAAAAATAAAATGTATGAAAATCAATAAGTTTTGATTATTATTCTTGATAATAAACAAGTTATTAAAGTTTGTAATAAAATTATAATTCCTATTGATAAAGGATTATTTAAAAAAAATATAATAGTGGAAATTAAAATAATTATTCTTGATAAAAATATTTTTATAATATCAAATCAAAGGATAGTTTAATAAAAATAATAATTTTGGAGATTATTGATAAAGATATTCTTTTTCTTTGATATTTTAAAAGTATATGACTTATTTTTGATTTACAAGACCAATATTTTTTTTAAATTATTAAAACTAATTTAATTGTTAATGATAATTTTTAATAGTGGTATTATTTTTATTTATATATTTATTATTGGTAATTTAATTTTTATTTCTAAGCATAAGCATTTATTAATTGTTTTATTAAGTTTAGAATTTATTGTTTTAAGAATTTTTTTTTTTTTAATAATATATTTAATTATAATTGATTTTGAGATTTATATATTAATAATTTTTTTAGTTTTTTCTGTCAGTGAGGGGGCATTAGGATTATCTATTTTAGTTTCTATGATTCGTACTCATGGTAATGATTATTTTCAAAGTTTTAATTTATTATAATTAAATAATTATATGATAAAATTTTTATTAATAATAATTTTTATAGTTCCTTTATGTTTTAAAAAAAGTATATTTTGAATGGTTCAGATGATAATAATGTTAATAATAATAATATTCATAAATTTTAATATTAATATTATAAATTTTTGTAATATTAGATATATATTATCAATTGATTTTATATCTTATGGTTTAATTTTGTTAAGAATTTGGATTATTATTTTAATAATTATATCTAGAGAAAATTTATATAAAGAAAATTATTATATTAATTTTTTTTTATTTAATATTATTTTTTTAATAATTATATTATATTTAACTTTTAGTATAATAAATTTATTTATATTTTATTTATTTTTTGAGGGTAGATTAATTCCAACTTTAATTTTAATTATTGGTTGGGGGTATCAACCAGAACGTATTCAAGCTGGAATATATCTTTTATTTTACACTTTGTTTGTTTCTTTGCCTTTATTGATTGGTATTTTTTATATTTTTAATAACATAAATTTTTTAATAATTTATTTTTTAAAGTTTTTGAATTTAAATTTATATTTATTATATTTTTGTATGTTGTTAGCTTTTTTAGTAAAAATACCTATATATTTTGTTCATTTGTGATTGCCTAAAGCTCATGTTGAGGCTCCTGTTTCAGGATCTATAATTTTAGCTGGTATTATATTAAAATTAGGGGGTTATGGTTTATTACGTTTATTAATTTTTTTACAAGAAATTAATATAAAATTAAATTATTTATGGATTATTATTAGATTATTAGGGGGATTATTTATTAGTTTAAAATGTTTTTGTCAGGTTGATATTAAATCTTTAATTGCATATTCATCAGTTGCGCATATAAGTATTGTTATTAGAGGAATTATAACTATAAATTATTGGGGTTATATAGGGTCTTATATTTTAATAATTGGTCATGGATTATGTTCTTCTGGGATATTTTGTTTAGCTAATATTTTATATGAGCGTATACATAGTCGTAGATTATTTATTAATAGGGGTATAATAAATTTTATACCTTCTTTAAGTTTGTGGTGATTTTTGTTAGTAATTTCTAATATAGCAGCTCCTCCTAGACTTAATTTAATAGGTGAAATTAGATTAATTAATAGATTATTAAGATGATCATGAATTTCTATAATTATTTTAATGTTAGTTTCTTTTTTTAGAGCTGGGTATAGATTATATTTATATTCTTATATTCAACATGGTAATTACTATTCAGGTGTTTATAGTTATTATGTAGGTGTTTCTCGTGAATATTTATTGTTAATATTACATTGATTTCCTTTAAATATTATAATTTTAAAGGTTGATTATAGTATAATTTGATTTTATTTAAGTAGTTTAATTAAAACATTGATTTGTGGAGTCAAAAATATAAAATAATTTTATTTTAAATTATTAATAATATGAAATATTCTATTTGTTTTCTTTCTTTCTTTTTTTTATTTTTTTTTAGAATATTTATATTTTTTTTTACTATTTATTTTATTATAAATAATGTAGTGATTTTTTTGGAGTGGGAAATTATTTCATTTAATTCTCTAAGAGTTGTTATATCTATTTTATTAGATTGAATATCTTTATTATTTATAATGTTTGTATTATTAATTTCTTCAGTAGTAGTATATTACAGAAAAAGTTATATAATATCAGAGTTAAATTTAAGACGTTTTATTATTTTAGTTTTATTATTTGTTTTTTCTATGTTATTATTGATTATTAGTCCTAATATTATTAGAATTTTATTAGGGTGGGATGGATTAGGGTTAGTTTCTTATTGTTTAGTAATTTATTATCAAAATTTGAAATCTTATAATGCTGGAATATTAACTGTTTTATCTAATCGTGTTGGTGATGTATTTATTTTAATAATTATTTCTTGAATAATAAATTATGGAAGTTGAAATTATATTTTTTATTTAGATTTAATAAAAAATGATTTTGAAATAAATATAATTGGTGCGATATTAATTATAGCTGCAATAACTAAAAGAGCTCAAATTCCATTTAGTTCTTGGTTACCTGCTGCTATGGCAGCCCCTACTCCGGTGTCAGCTTTAGTTCATTCTTCAACTTTAGTAACTGCTGGGGTTTATTTATTAATTCGATTTAATGAATTATTATTAGATATGTTTTTTTTTAAGTTGTTACTATTATTTTCAGGTTTAACAATATTTATATCTGGAATTTCTGCTAATTATGAATTTGATTTAAAAAAAATTATTGCTTTATCTACTTTGAGACAATTAGGTTTAATAATAAGAATTCTTAGAATAGGTATTCCTCAATTAGCTTTTTTTCATCTTTTAACTCATGCAATATTTAAAGCATTGTTATTTATATGTGCGGGGGTAATTATTCATCTTATAAATGATATACAGGATATTCGTTATATAGGGGGAATTGGGGGGTTTATTCCTTTAACTTCTTTATGTTTAAATATTTCAAATATGGCCTTATGTGGAATTCCTTTTTTGGCTGGGTTTTACTCTAAAGATTTAATTTTAGAAATAGTAAGATTTAGAAATTTAAATTTAATAATTTTTTTATTATATTATGTTTCTACTGGTTTAACTATATTTTATAGTTTTCGATTAATAATATATTTAATAATTAATGATTATAATTTATTAAGAATTTATAATCTATATGATGAGGATTATATTATATTAAAAAGAATATTTATTTTACTTATTATAAGTTTAATTAGAGGTAGATTATTAAGATGGTTAATTTTTAATTATCCTTTTATAATTTATTTACCTTTTAATATAAAAATAATAGTAATTTATGTTAGATTATTAGGGGGAATTATGGGTTATATTATTAGAACTATGAATATTTATTCTATTAATAAGTTTATTATGACTTATAATTTAAGAAGATTTATATGTTCTATATGATTTATACCAAATTTATTTACTTATGGGGTGAGATATTTATGTTTAAATTATGCTGGGAATTTATTAAAAAATATTGATTTAGGGTGGAGAGAATTATATAGAAGAATAGGATTTATAATTATTATAAAAAAATATTCAGTATTTTATAATATTTTTCAAATAAATAATTATAAAATTTATTTATTTAGATTTATTTTGTGAATAGTAATTAGTTTATTTTTATTATTAATTTAATTTAAATAGCTTATATAAAAGAGTATAATATTGAAGATATTAAGGAGATAATTTTATCTTTAAATATTTATAAAAAATTTTTTTTATTTTTACAATGAAAATGTAAAGTTTTAATTAAACTATATAAATAGAAATATTAATGGAATTTAACCACTAAAAATTAAGTTAGCGGCTTATTTTTAAACTTTATATTTCTTTAATTGGAATAATAATTCAATTTTATCATTAACAGTGATATACCTCTTTTTGGTTTCAATTAATAAATAAGGGGTAATTAACCCTATCTTTTAAGTCGAAATTAAATGCAATATTGCTTCTTATTTTAAGATAAATTAATTTATAATTAATATTATTTGAATGCAAATCAAATGTTTTATTTAAACTAAAATCCTTATATATATATATATATATAATTAATAATTAAATTAATAAATTTAGTTAATTCAATTTAATATATTTTGATTTCATTCATGGTATAGTCCTAATAATAAGATAATAATGAAAAAAATTCTAATTTTTGTTCAAATGTAAAGGTTTACTATTTTAAAAAGGGGGATAATTGGGAAAATAAGGGCAATTTCTACATCAAAAATTAAAAAAATTACTGTGATTAAGAAAAAATGTAGTGAGAAGGGAATTCGTGCTGATGATTTTGGGTCAAATCCACATTCAAAGGGTGAGCATTTTTCTCGGTCATTATAAGATTTTTTGGATAGAATAATTGAAATAAATATTATAATATTAGAAATAGTTAAAATTAATAATGAAATTGTAATTAATAAAATGATTATTTATATTAAATTTTTTAAACTTTTTGATTGGAAATCAAATATACTAAATATATTATATAAATAATTAGTTTCCTCATCAATAAATTGAAATATAAAGGAATAGTCAAACTACATCCACAAAATGTCAATATCATGCAGCAGCTTCAAATCCAAAATGATGGTTTATTGAAAAATGATTATTTATATGGCGAATTAAACAAATTGATAGGAAAATTGTTCCAATAATTACATGTAATCCATGGAATCCTGTGGCTATAAAAAATGTTGATCCATAAATTCTATCGGCAATGGTAAATGGGGCTTCTAAATATTCATAGGCTTGTAAAATTGAAAAATAAATTCCTAGTATGATTGTAATAAATATTCTTTGAGTTATTTGGTTATTATTATTTTCTATTAATGCATGATGGGCTCAAGTTACTGATATTCCTGAACTAATTAAAATAATAGTATTAAGAAGAGGGATTTGAAATGGGTTAAAAGTTAAAATATTTATTGGCGGTCATATAGATCCAATTTCAATATTTGGTGATAATCTTCTATGAAAAAAAGCTCAAAAAAAAGATAAAAAAAAAAAAATTTCAGAAATAATAAAAAGAATTATTCCTCAACGTAATCCTTTAGTCACAAGTATAGTATGTTTTCCTTGAAATGTTCTTTCTCGGCAAATATCTCGTCATCATTGAAATATAGTTAAAATTACAATTAAATATCCTAAAATAATTAAATTTGAGTTAAATTCATGGAATCATTTAGTTATTCCAGTTGTTAAAGTTAATACTCCAATGGCTCCTGTCAAAGGTCAAGGGCTATAATCGACTAAGTGAAATGGGTGTCTATAATTTATTTTCATTAATTAACTTCTCTAGAGTAAAGAGTACTTAAAATAGTGATAACATAGGCTTGAATAATTGCCACTGCTGATTCAAGAATTAGTAGGAGAATTTGGATAATAATAAGAATTGTAATAAAGTAGAAAGATATTGAATTTCTTGTTCTACTTAGTAATGTTATTAGTAAATGTCCTGCAATTATATTAGCTGTTAGGCGAACTGCTAAAGTTCCAGGACGAATAATGTTTCTAATTGTTTCAATTATTACTATAAAAGGTATTAAAATAGGGGGGGTTCCTTGAGGAATTATATGAATAAATATATGTTGGGAATTATTAATTCATCCATAAATTATAAATCTTAATCATATTGGTAGGGAAATTGATAAAGATAAAGTTAAATGACTTGTACTTGTGAAAATATATGGAAATAATCCTAAAAAATTATTAAATAAAATAAAAAAAAATATAGAAGTAAAGATAAAAGTTGATCCTTTAAAATAATTATTTTTTAGTAAAGTTTTAAATTCATTATGAAGTTTTAATAAGATAAAATTTCATATTAAATGATGTCGATTAGGGATTAGTCAAAAACTATATGGGATAAATATTAATCCTAAAATAGTTCTTATTCAATTAATAGGTAAATAAAAAATATTTGTTGTGGGGTCAAAAATGGAAAATAAATTTCTTATCATTTTCAGTTAATTTTTTTAATTTTATTTTTATATGTTATATTATTTTTGATTTTGTAATTAAAAATATAATAATTTATTATATTAAAAATTATAAAGATAATAATAAAAAAGAACAAGGAAATAAATCAATTAATAGGTATTATTTGAGGGATAAAAGAATATTATAATAATAATAATTTAAATTTGACATATTTATGTTATATTTTAACTAATTCTTTCATTAGAAGTAGTTGCTAATTTACTATTATATGGTTTAAGAGACCAGTACTTGCTTTCAGTCATCTAATGAAGAATAATTATTGATTCAATTAATAAAATTTTTAGTAGAAATTCTTTCAATTACAATGGGTATAAATCTATGGTTAGCTCCACAAATTTCTGAACATTGTCCGAAAAAAATACCTGGTCGATTTATATAGAAATTACTTTGATTTAATCGTCCTGGGTTAGCGTCAATTTTTACCCCTAAGGAAGGGATAGTTCATGAATGAATTACATCAGTTGCTGTAACTATAATTCGAATTTGATTATTTATGGGTAAAATAATTCGATTATCTACATCTAATAAACGAAAATTATTATTATTTAATTCATTAGATGGGATTATATAAGAGTCGAATTCAATATTTTTAAAGTCTGAATATTCATATCTTCAGTATCATTGATGTCCAATTGATTTTAAAGTAATTAATGGATTATTTAATTCGTCTAATAAATATAATAAACGTAAGGATGGTAAAGCAATAAAAATTAAAGTAATAGCTGGGAAAATTGTTCAAATTAATTCAATTGTTTGTCCTTCTAATAAAAATCGATTAATATATTTGTTAAAAAATAATTTAAATATTAAATGTCCTACTAAAATAGTGATTATAATTAAAATAATTAAGGTATGATCATGAAAAAAAATAATTTGTTCTATTAAAGGAGAGGTTCTATTTTGTAAATTAAGATTTGATCAAGTTGCCATTTCTAAAAAAAGGATTTACCTTTATAAATGGGGTTTAAATCCATTACATATAATCTGCCATATTAGAAATTATTTATAATAGGGAGTTCATTATATGAATGTTCTGCTGGTGGTAGATTTTGGTATCATTCAATAGAAGATGATATATTCAAAGTAAATAATACAATTCGTTTATTAATTATTGATTCTCATATGATAATTAAAATTAATATTACTGCTAGTAAAGAAATATAAGACCCTAAAGAAGAAATAATATTTCAGCTGATATATGAATCAGGGTAATCTGAGTAACGACGGGGTATTCCAGCTAATCCTAAAAAATGTTGGGGGAAAAATGTTAAATTTACTCCTATAAATATAATAAAAAATTGAATTTTTAATAAAAATGGGTTTATAGATATTCCTGTAAATAATGGATATCAGTTAATAAATCCTGCTATAATTGCAAATACGGCTCCTATTGATAATACATAATGGAAGTGGGCTACTACATAATATGTGTCATGAAGTGTGATGTCAATTGAAGAATTAGCTAAAACTACTCCAGTCAATCCCCCTACTGTAAATAAGAAAACAAATCCTAATCTTCATAATATAGAGGGGCTGTAATTAATTTGTGTTCCATGGAGTGTAGCTAATCATCTAAAAATTTTAATTCCTGTAGGTACAGCAATAATTATAGTTGCAGAGGTAAAATAAGCTCGTGTATCAATATCTATTCCAATAGTAAATATATGGTGGGCTCATACAATAAATCCTAATAATCCAATTGCTATTATAGCATAGATTATTCCTAAACATCCAAAAGTTTCTTTTTTTCTTCTTTCTTGACAAATAATATGAGAAATTATTCCAAATCCCGGTAAAATTAAAATATAAACTTCTGGGTGCCCAAAAAATCAGAATAAATGTTGGTATAAAATAGGGTCTCCTCCTCCTGCTGGGTCAAAAAAAGAAGTATTTAAATTACGATCAGTTAAAAGTATAGTAATTGCTCCAGCTAAAACAGGTAAAGATAAGAGTAATAAAAAAGCTGTAATTCCAACTGCTCAAATAAATAGGGGTATTTGATCAAATATTATATTATTAAGTCGTATATTAATAATTGTTGTAATGAAATTAATAGCTCCTAGAATTGAAGAAATTCCAGCTAGATGTAAGGAGAAAATAGCTAGATCAACAGATCTTCCTCCATGGGCAATGTTAGATGAAAGTGGGGGATAAACTGTTCATCCTGTTCCTGCTCCATTTTCTACAATTCTACTTGAAATTAAAAGAGTCAGTGAGGGGGGGAGTATTCAAAATCTTATATTATTTATACGGGGGAATGCTATATCGGGGGCTCCAAGCATTAAAGGTACTAATCAATTTCCAAATCCTCCAATTATAATTGGTATTACTATAAAAAAAATTATAATAAAAGCATGGGCAGTTACAATAGTATTATAAATTTGGTCATCTCCAATTAATGATCCTGGGTTTCCTAATTCTGCTCGAATTAATAAACTTAATGAAGTTCCTACTATTCCTGCTCAAATTCCAAAAATAAAATATAATGTTCCAATATCTTTATGATTTGTTGAATAAAGTCATTTTCGCTAATAAAAAAAGTTAAAAATAAAATGGCTGAAATTAAAAGCGATAAAATGTAAATTTATTTATGAGAATATTTCTCTTTTATTAAGTCTTATATTCAATATATGATATAAAATTGCAAATTTTAAGGTATAATAAAATTATTAAGGCTTAAAGAGGAAATATTCTTTATAAATAATTTTGAAGATTAATAGTTTTTTTAACTTAAAACCTTGATAAAATTATAAAAAGAAAAAATTTCTAAAAATTATTCCTGTAATAGAAAAAAAAGAAAAAAAATTAATGATTATAAATAAATTATTTTTAATTTTAATTTTAAATCATTTTATTTTGAAATAATTAAATATAATTGATGAATAAATAATTCGAATATAGAAAAATAATGTAATTAATCTTATTATTATAAAAATAAAAGTTAAAATATAAAAATTATTTAAAATTATGAAATTAATAATAATTCATTTAGGGAAAAATCCAATAAAGGGGGGTAATCCTCCTAAAGAAAAAAAATTAATTATTAAATTAATTTTGATTATAATATTTATATTATTAATAAATAATTGATCAATAAAAAATATATTTAAATTATAAAATATAAAATATATAGTTCTAATCAAAAATCTGTAAAAGCAAAAATAAAATATTCATAAATTTTCTCTAATTGTAATTGATATTAATATTCATCCTAAATTATTGATTGATGAGAAAGCTATTAATTTTCGTAGTGATGTTTGGTTAATTCCTCCGATAGCTCCAATAATAATATTAATAATAATAATAATAATAATAAAATTTATATTAAAATAATATGATAATAAAATTATGGGGGAAATTTTTTGTCATGTTATTAAAATAAAATTATTTATTCAAGATAATCCTTCTCTAACATTGGGGAATCAAAAATGGAATGGGGCAGCTCCTATTTTTATTAGTAGAGATGAATTAATTATTAATGAAATAAACAAATTTATTTCAAAATTTATTATTATTATTATTTTTATTAGGATGGAAAATAAAAAATTGATTGAGGCAATAGATTGTGTTAGGAAATATTTCAGAGATGCTTCATTGGAGAGTAAATTATTTGAGTTAGAAATTAGGGGGATAAAAGTTAAAAGATTAATTTCTAAGCCAATTCAACATCCTATTCAAGAATTTGATGAAATTGAGATTAATGTTCTGAAGAATAAAATAAAATAGAAAAATATTTTAGAGGAATTAAATAAAAAATAAATTTAAAATAAATTTAGTTAAAATATTTAAGAATTAAAAATTCATTAATTTATAATTTATATTTTAGTGTAAGAAGCACAATAATTTTTGATATTATAAGGTATAGTTTAATTCTATAAAATATAATAAAGGTAAATTTATTTACTTAATTTATCCTATCAGAATAATCCTTTAATCAGGCACTTTATTTTTAAAAAAAAGGTATTTCCTTTATATTTGGGGTATGAACCCAAAAGCTTATTTTTAGCTTATTTTTAA